AATAGGCACTTAATATTCTATTATACGAGATTCTACGAAAATGAATTCTTCATAGGAGGGAGCAAATATTTATCTTTTCGATGAGAATTTGTACATGACATGGGAGAAACCCCTCTTTAATTGAAGAAAAGGTTCCATCATATATAGTGAATTGATACCCCGGATTCCCAGAATCATTTCTTTCAATGCTCACTCGTTATTAGTTAATGATCCTAGTAATTGGATCTATATGCTTATTCCGATAGGAAATGAAATAGTAAAATGATTATTCATCGAATGACTATTCATCTATTGTATTTTCAAATAGGGGGCAGGAAGGCTCTATGGAAAAATGGTGGTTCAATTCGATATTGTCTAACGAGGAGTTAGAACACAGGTGTGGGCTAAGTAAATCAATGGACAGTCTTGGCTGTCCTATTGGAAATACCAGTGGAAGTGAAGACCCCATTCTAAATGATACGGAGAAAAACATTCCTAGTTGGAGCGATAGTGGCAGTTATAGTTGCAGTAATGTTGATCATTTTTTAGGTGTCAGGGACATTTGGAGTTTCATCTCTGATGAAACTTTTTTAGTTAGGGATAGTAATGGTAACAGTTATTCCGTATATTTTGATATTGAAAATCAGATTTTTGAGATTGACAATGATAGTTCTTTTCTGAGTGAACTAGAAAGTTCTTTTTCTAGTTATCTGAATAATGGGTCTAAGAGTGACAATCGCTACTATGATTGTGACATGTATGATACTAAATATAGTTGGAATAATCACATTAATAGTTGCATTGATAGTTATCTTCGTTCTGAAATCCGTATTGATAGTTCCATTTATAGTTATATTTGTAGTGGTGAAAGTATAAGTGGTAGTGATAGTGGGAATTCTAATATAAGAACTGGCGGTAATGACAGTGATATAGGAGAAGGGTCGAATGATTTCGATATAAATCAAAAATACAGACATTTATGGGTTCAATGCGAAAATTGTTATGGATTAAATTATAAGAAATTTTTTAAGTCAAAAATGAATATTTGTGAACAATGTGGATATCATTTGAAAATGAGTAGTTCAGATAGAATCGAACTTTCGATTGATCCGGACACTTGGGATCCTATGGATGAAGACATGGTCTCTATCGACCCCATTGAATTTCACTCGGAAGAGGAGCCTTATAGAGATCGTATCGATTCGTATCAAAGAAAGACAGGTTTAACTGAGGCTGTTCAAACAGGCATAGGTCAACTAAACGGTATTCCCATAGCAATGGGGGTTATGGATTTTGAGTTCATGGGAGGTAGTATGGGATCCGTAGTAGGCGAGAAAATCACCCGTTTGATCGAGTATGCTACTAATAGATCTTTACCTGTTATTATGGTGTGTGCTTCTGGAGGAGCACGCATGCAAGAAGGAAGTTTGAGCTTGATGCAAATGGCTAAAATATCTTCCGCTTTATATGATTATCAATCAAATAAAAAGTTATTCTATGTATCAATCCTTACATCTCCTACAACCGGTGGAGTGACAGCCAGTTTTGGTATGTTGGGAGATATCATTATTGCTGAACCCAATGCCTACATTGCATTTGCGGGTAAAAGAGTAATTGAACAAACATTGAATAAGACAGTACCCGAGGGTTCACAAGCGGCTGAGTATTCATTCCATAAGGGCTTATTTGATCCAATCGTACCACGTAACCCTTTAAAAGGTGTTCTGAGTGAGTTATTTCAGCTACACGGTTTCTTTCCCTTGACTCAAAATTAAAGTAGAGCACTAGTACTAGGCTCAGTTATTTGTAGCGAACTTTAGTTCATCGCAATCAAAGTCCAAATAAGAAGAATGGGGTTTTCTTTGGTGACATAAGTTCTATAGTCAGAATCAGAAGTTTCGGATAATGACTTTTTTGATTTTTATTTTCTCCAGATTTTTTATCCTACCCCTATTGATGATTAGAAATCAGGAACCCTCTATAAAATAAAGAGGAGAAAAGAGTGAATTCTTCCTTCCGCGGAATAGAATTGGGAAAATGAAAAGAGTTTCATGTTCCCTTCCTTCTTACGTATTAATATATAGAATAATGAAAATCTATAATAGAAATGTTGCATATTTCTATATCTATATCTCCCGAGAACCTCCTTTTTTTTTTACTATGAATCCCTGTTGGATCGGATTCTAACGAATCCTTAGGGAACTCGTAAGAAACTCTTTATTATAAGATAAGGACGGGAGAACAAGAATAAAAAAGCGGATTATCATACATATATTTTGTGTAGAAAGATGAATAGGTACACTTATTTAGTTCTACATTCCTTGCACTTATTATATACTTATAATAAATATACTTATCATAAGATATATTTCTAACAAGTACAAATATTAAATCGAGGCACCTATTCTATGACAGATTTCAATTTACCCTCTATTTTTGTGCCTTTAGTGGGCCTAGTATTTCCGGCAATTGCAATGGCTTCTTTATCTCTTCATGTTCAAAAAAACAAAATTGTTTAGATCCGATGGGATCAAATCTCATCAATTTATTTTAACACTTGGACTTGGATCATAATACAGATATCTTTTAGTGGAATAGGGTACGGTACGACATGTGACTCCCTCCGAGCACAAATAAAAAAGCTGTTATTGTTATGCATGCAGATCCATGATATATGGATAAATGCATGTATATTATATGTGGGTATAGCTGTTTTTGTTTTCAAATAGATCAGCGAATATCTGAAATAGAAAGTCAATGTATCTATATGTATGTAGATATACATAGTGGGATCATATGAAGGGGATGTTATTATTTTATATCTAACCAATTCGATGAATTACTCCTAATGGTTTACATCATAATAGTGCTAGTTGATGAGAGTTACTTCGGGATCAAAACAAAAAAAAGTAAAGTCAAATTCATTTGGCTTATTCTATTCTCTCAATTCCAATAGAATGCAACTGGATCGAGTATGAACTGGCAATCCGAACGTATATGGATAGAACTTATAACGGGGTCTCGAAAAACAAGTAATTTCTGCTGGGCCTGTATCCTTTTTTTAGGTTCAGTAGGATTCTTATTGGTTGGAACTTCCAGTTATCTTGGTAGGAATCTGATATCCGTATTTCCCTCTCAGGAAATCCTTTTTTTTCCCCAAGGAATCGTGATGTCTTTCTATGGGATCGCTGGTCTGTTCATTAGTTCCTATTTGTGGTGCACAATTTCGTGGAATGTAGGTAGTGGTTATGATCTTTTTGATAGAAAAGAAGGAATAGTGTGTATTTTTCGTTGGGGATTTCCTGGAATAAATCGTCGCGTCTTCCTTCGATTCCTTATGAGAGATATCCAGTCAATCAGAATGGAAGTTAAAGAGGGTCTTTATCCTCGTCGTGTCCTTTATATGGAAATCAGAGGCCAGGGAGCCATTCCCTTGACTCGTACCGATGAGAATTTTACTCCACGAGAAATTGAACAAAAAGCTGCTGAATCGGCCTATTTCTTGCGCGTACCAATTGAAGTATTTTGAAATGAACTGAAGAATGAATGCTTTCTCCGCATGAGGGAAGGAACTCAGGAATCCCCTTTTTAATATAACTGAAGTTTCTTCGGAACGTTTATTCGAGCAAAACATGTTCGATTCTATTTCCCCCGTTCCGTTGGTAATACCGTTGTGTTGTGGCCCATAGAATAAAGCAGGCGGACGAATACGGAACAACCATAATAAGAAGATATTTTTATCCACCAAAACAAAAACTCTTTTTTTTACATATGGAACTAAACTAAATTCTTTCATACTAGTAACAAATCTAATAAGTATGTATTCATCACACATATCAGAACATTTCGGAATACAGTATAGAATTCATCTTTTTAGGACCAATATTTTGAATTGATACGTTAGATACAGATGGATCGTATCTCGTAAATTATCTCTCTTTCGTCAATCGATCTTTCTTTTTTTTTATCCTTTCTTTTGCTCCTTGATGACCAAACGATTGGATCTCTCATAACTATTCAATTTCTCTCTTGTTTTGCCACCCATTTCGGATTTCATCATCAATATTCTTCAGAAATATCCCCTCAATTATTCCTGGGCTGTGGGTAACCAGTGAAACATTTCGAAATAATTGATTGATCCAGGGGGAGTTCTTTCGTCTCGAAATCCGAATAATATTCATTACTTCAAGTGGTTTTTCGGGCATTCATCGAAAGGAACAAATGAAGATACAATTGGTTCGAATTTGACCAATTGAGATATCTGGGAACTTGATTATTTCTTCATTCGAAACGGACCTTTATTCTATTTCTATATTCTTTCTAGATCCAAGGACTAAACAATTCAAAAAAAAAAAAGAAGGAATAGATCCGATCCATAGGTTCCATACCTTGTTATAGAACTCATGCTTCATAGAAATATCGGATCAGATAGAGTCGGCGAATGAAGCAGTTTCATTAACAATTTACAGAACAGATTAAAAGTGCCAAAAAAGAAAGCATTGACTCCCCTCCCATATCTTGCATCTATAGTCTTTTTGCCCTGGTGGATCTCTCTCTCATTTAATAAAAGTCTGGAACCTTTAGTTACTAATTGGTGGAATACAAGGCAATCCGAAACTTTTTTGAATGATATTCAAGAGAAGAACGTTCTAGAAAGATTCATAGAATTAGAACAACTATTCCTGTTGGACGAAATGATAAAGGAGTACCCGGAGACACAGATACAAAAGCTTCGTATAGGAATCCACAAAGAAACAATACAATTGGTCAAAATGCACAATGAAGATCATATCCATATAATTTTGCATTTCTCGACAAATATAATCTGTTTTGCTATTCTAAGTGGTTATTCTATTCTGGGTAATGAAGAACTTGTCATTCTTAATTCTTGGGTTCAGGAATTCCTCTATAACTTAAGCGACACAATAAAAGCTTTTTCTATTCTTTTATTAACTGATTTATGTATCGGATTCCACTCGCCCCATGGTTGGGAACTAATGATTGGTTCGGTCTACAAAGATTTTGGATTTGCTCATAACAATCAAATTATATCTGGTCTTGTTTCCACCTTTCCAGTCATTCTAGATACAATTTTGAAATATTGGATCTTCCATTATTTAAATCGTGTATCTCCTTCACTTGTAGTGGTTTATCATTCAATGAATGAATGAAGAACTCATTTGATCTGCCGATATCAATCAAATCCGAATGTTACTTCGTACATAAACAAACCATTTTTAATCTGACTCACTCTTTATACTTCTACCCGTCTAAGGGATTCCCCCTCCAGTACAATGGCAGAATCGTGGATAGGGAACTATACTAGCTACCTACCTAATTTATTGTAGAAATTTCCGGGATCAATAATTGGACCATGCAAAATAGAAATACCTTTTCTTGGGTAAAGGAACAGATGACTCGATTCATTTCCGTATCGATCATGATATATGTCATAACTCGGACATCTATTTCAAATGCATATCCCATTTTTGCGCAGCAGGGTTATGAAAATCCACGAGAAGCAACTGGGCGTATTGTATGCGCCAATTGCCATTTAGCTAATAAGCCCGTGGATATTGAGGTTCCACAAGCTGTGCTTCCTGATACTGTATTTGAAGCAGTTGTTAGAATCCCTTATGATATGCAACTGAAACAAGTTCTTGCTAATGGGAAAAAGGGGGCTTTGAATGTGGGGGCTGTTCTTATTTTACCCGAGGGATTCGAATTAGCTCCCCCCGATCGTATTTCTCCCGAGATGAAAGAAAAGATAGGCAATCTGTCTTTTCAGAGTTATCGCCCCACTAAAAGAAATATTCTTGTGGTAGGTCCTGTTCCTGGTCAGAAATATAGTGAAATCGTCTTTCCCATTCTTTCCCCGGACCCTGCTACTAAGAAAGACGTTCACTTCTTAAAGTATCCCATATATGTAGGTGGGAACAGGGGAAGAGGTCAGATTTATCCCGATGGGAACAAGAGTAACAATACAGTCTATAATGCTACAGCAGCAGGTATAGTAAGCAGAATAGTACGTAAAGAAAAAGGGGGGTATGAAATAACCATAGCTGACGCATCGGATGGACACCAAGTGGTTGATATTATACCTCCAGGACCAGAACTTCTTGTTTCAGAGGGTGAATCTATCAAGCTTGATCAACCATTAACGAGTAATCCCAATGTGGGTGGATTTGGTCAGGGAGATGCAGAAATAGTACTTCAAGATCCATTACGTGTCCAAGGTTTGTTGTTCTTCTTGGCATCTGTTATTCTGGCACAAATCTTTTTGGTTCTAAAAAAGAAACAGTTTGAGAAGGTTCAATTGTCCGAAATGAATTTCTAGATCCACGGATTCATCAAGCTGGTAAAAAGAGCCGAATTGTTGTGATCGATGCAATTATGTATGATTCAAAAAAATCATGGAAAATGTTTTGCTTGCTTTGTTTATACTGTTTTTCTGCGAGATGCCGGAAATTGCTTGTATCCCATTCCTAGCAATAGTATGTATATTGCGAAGAAGACTACTTGATCCCCCCTTATTTTTTTCAATCAAAATGGGAGTGTTGTGACTATGCTAGGCCTCCCATTGGCAGATTGTAAATGCCATGTAATGCATCAATAGTTTTTTTGTACCTAATAGAATCGAATTCTAATAGATAATAGGCATAAGTAGGAGGAGAATACACGCGGATAAATGAAAAGAACAAATGATTCTAGGAGGGATTACTCGTCTTCCTAATCTTCCACACAAGAAAAGGGTGGAAAATTCCTTTTCTTGTGTGGAAATAATAATGATTCTTGATCCTGTTCGTCAAAGATTACTATTTATTTGATTTTCCAGTTCTATCGGAACTCGTTTGTTTCGATTCATAAGAAGTAGTGGACAAACAAAAAAAGGGGTGGGAGTAACTTACTGAGCAAATAAAACTTCTTCAATGAACTTATAAAAAAAAGTAAAAAAAGAAAATTTTAACTGTGATGAGATAATCAATAAGGATTGGGATATGCGCAAAAATCCAAGATTTCATCTTTTCGCCCGGAGCATTAAGAGTCTTTTTTTTGCTTGAAATTTTCTTTTTTCTTTTTCTAGAGTCAGATTAGTATCGAAATGATTTGCAGGATGTCTCATCTATAGAAATCCATATTGTGTCATCCAGAAAATCAATTGATTCCTTCTTTCTTCTTGCTTCGGGGGAGTCCCTCCATACTATGGAGGAACAGATACTATGAATCAATCAATGGATTCAATTCTTCAAAAACATCATCAGAAACAAAGGAGTGGAGTGGTTTGAAACATCGGAGCAAAGGATCCGTTTTGTTATTTCTACGAATATAATATGATTATTGTGTTGACTGGATGAATTTCCAAATTTTTTTATGTTATGGAATGGGTCAAACAAAGTTTCGCCCGAAGAGTAAGAACTCAACAGGACCTTACCCCTCTTTGTCTGATTCGAGGGGTAAGGTCCTGTTGAGTTCTTACTTTTTCATGTCGACAATCCGGTTCATCCGATTACTATAGGGATG